GTCTACTCTTGATTCAACACACTTCCAATGTAGTGTCCGAGTAGATACTCTTACTTTCTCTCGAACCATAGTAATATATTTTATATTTTATTTTGATCAAACCCTTGAATTGTTTATTTCTCTTGAAATCTCTTCAATGTTTATTTTTAGTTTTACACACGTCTTTTTTTAGGGGACCTACATCCATTATGTGGCATAGGGGTTACATCCCGTATAAAATTTAATAGTATACCACTTCTACGAATAGCTCTTAATGCTGCATCTCTTCCGAGGCCGGGACCTTTTATCATGACTTCCGCTCGTTGCATGCCTTGATCCGTTACTGTTCGAATAGCATTTCCTGCTGCGGTTTGAGCGGCGAATGGTGTCCCCCTTCGTGTACCCTTGAATCCACAAGTACCGGCGGAGGACCAAGAAATCACCCGACCCCGTACATCTGTAACAGTCACAATGGTATTGTTGAAACTAGCTTGAACATGAATAACTCCCTTTGGTATTTTACGAGCATGCTTACGCGAACCAATACGTCCATTTTTACGCGAACCAATTTTTGGTATAGGTTTTGCCATATTTTATTATATTTTTATTATTTCATAAATATGAGTCCGAGATATATGGATATATCCATTTTATGTCAAAAACAGATCCTTTACTATTTTATTTTCTAACTAGAATTAATATTTTATTTTTCTATATTAATTGTACTATTTCTTTCTATTAATATATTAATATAGAATATTCTATTAATATAGAATATAATTTTTTAATTTGAAATAGAATTTCAAATTAAAAATATCAATAATATTTCTTATAATACTTATACTTATAATATAGAATATTATATATAAATTATATATATAAATTATTATATTCTATTTTTATATTTATATATATATTTATATATATTAATCTAATTAAATTAATATAATATTTATTTTTCTTTTTTTTATTAATATTTTTCTTTTTATTATTTAATTATTTATTATTTTATTATTAATATTAATTATATATTTGATTTTAGATATATATTTTATATATATTTTATTGAATATAAATTTATTTGATTTGTGCATCCGGTGCTTTCGAATAGAAGCCCTCTTTTGTGGAAATATTATCCTTGTCTTTGTTTATGTCTTGGATTGGAACAAATTACTATAATTCGTCCCTGCCTACGGATCAATCGACATTTTTCACAAATTTTACGAACAGAGGCCCTTATTTTCATATTTGTCAGTCCTTAACTTAATCCCGAATCTCTTTATTGGAAGAAAATATGGTTTCCTTAAATTTGGAACTTATAATTGTACCCCCCCAAAAAAAATGTTGAAGTTGAAAAAACAGTCTAATTAAATGACTTATACTTCCATTTTTACTTTCCCGTTCGTATACATATAAAATAAGAGTACGTCGAATCCTTTCGGAAACATAGCCTAGAATCCTATTTTCATTATATAAAGGAACCTGGAACATACCCCTGGGAAGTGATTCAGTAATTAAACCCTCATGAATCCATTTTCTTTTTTCTTTTATTCCTATTTCATTTAAACCCCCTTCATGCATTCACTAATGTATGAAGAGTGATATTAGAAACCTGTGTTTTCTCTCTTTTTTCACAAGAATGGATAGAAGTTTTTCATATAATTCGGATATCAGAAAGATTACCATATATAACATAAAACTTCTCCGCCGATTCTTTCTAATCGAGCCTCTCGATCTGTCATTATACCTCTAGAAGTAGAAAGAATTACAATCCCCATCCCTCCTAAAATTCTAGGAATTCGTTGATAATTAGAATAGATTCGTAGACCAGGTGTACTGATCCGTTTTAAATTTAAAATAGTTTTATATGATCCTTTCCTATTTCTTCTATACCGTAGAGTTAAAACTAAAAAATATTTGTCGCTTTCCCTATGTTTTCTCACGTTTTCAATAAAACCCTCTCGTAAAAGTATTTTAACAATGTTTTCGGTGATGTTAGTAGATGGGATTTGAACTCTTCCTTTTCTATTCATGTCAGCATTTCGTATAGAGGTTATTATGTCAGCGATGGTGTCCTTACCCATGATAAACGAAAATGATTGTTGCCCCTGACTTTCGATATAATCAACATGCTCCTTTGTTCTATTTTTTATTCAATAAAATATCTAATATTGAATATATTGAAATTTTTGAATATATTGAAAATATATTGAAAATATATTGAATATAATAATAATATATATATACTATATATATATATCTATATATATATATAATTATATATATATATAATATTCTTATTTTTCTTATTTTATAATATTATATTATAAATATAATATTATAAAATGAAATAAAAATATGAAATATTATAAAAATGAAATATATAATATCTCATATTGAATATCTCATATTGAATTCTATTTTTTAGAAGAATTCTATTTCTAAAAAATAGAATAATTTTTTGATTTTTATTCATAGAATAGAATTCTGAATTCTAATTTTGATTTTGAATATTTATATTTAATATCTTTATATTTTAAAAATTAGAATGTTTAATATATTTATAATATATTTATATAATTAAATAATTCATTTTTCATTCTAATTAAATTAGAATTATATAATGAAAATCATATTCATATCTAATTTTCATATTCATATATCTAATTTTCATATTCATATTTCATATCTAATTCAAAATAGAAAGAAAATAGATAATTAATAGAATATTTAATATATATTTAATTTATATTTAATTCTAATTAGAAATATATATTCTATATATTAATATGAAAATGAATAGAATAAAATAATTACTACAAATAATTACTACAAATATAATAATTACTACAAAAGATATATGTGTGAGACATAATCTATTAATCTATTTCATTCATAAATAATATATCTATATCATGGTCTCGTCTTATAATACCTCGGGTGCTAATGAAACTATTTTAGTGAAATTTAACTGTCTCAATTCCCGGGCGATTGCGCCAAAAATTCGAGTTCCTTTTGGATTTCCTTCTTGATCAATGACCACCGCAGCATTATCATCATACTGTATTATCATACCGTTGTTACGTTTGAGTTCTTTACAAATACGTACAATTACAGCTCTAATCACTTCTGATCTTTCTAAAGGCGTATTTGGTACTGCTTCCTTTATTACAGCAACAACAATGTCACCAATATAAGCATATCGTCGATTACTAGCTCCTATGATTCGAATACACATCAATTCGCGGGCTCCGCTGTTATCGGCTACATTCAAATGGGTTTGAGGTTGAATCATATCATTTTTTTTATCTGTTCTTTCAGTCAAAAGGTTGAAGTAAAAAAAAATATTCTCTGTGTTCAAAAAAAAAAATTGCAATTGTAGGTTTCTTTTTTTTTTTCATCCTAAAGATCTCTTTCCTTTGGTTCTAATTTTTATCCCGAAATAATGAATTGAGTTCGTATAGGCATTTTGGATGCTGCTATTGAAATAGCCTTTCTGGCTATATTTTCTGCGACTCCGCCCATTTCATAAAGTATTCTACCTGGTTTAACGACAGCTACCCAATATTCGGGAGATCCTTTTCCCGAACCCATACGCGTTTCGGTAGGTCTTACTGTAACCGGTTTGTCTGGAAATATGCGTACCCATATTTGTCCACCCCGGCGGACATTTCGTGACATTGCCCGCCGCCCTGCTTCTATTTGTCTAGATGTGATCCAAGCGGGCTCAAGTGCCTGAAGAGCATATCTTCCGAAGCAAATATGATTCCCTCGATAGGATATTCCTTTCATTCTTCCTCTATGTTGTTTACGGAATCTGGTTCTTTTGGGGTTATAGTTGATGGTTGTTTCTCAATTCCATCGCTATTACAGAACCGTACATGAGATTTTCACCTCATACAGCTCCTCGCGAATGAAGCGATTCAAAAATAAAATAAATAGATTTAACCGATAAAATAATATACAATAATATACATATGTTTAATGAATAATATAATAGAATCGCGGGATTTTTTTAGATTTCATAGAATCTATTTGTCTATTGGAAATTTGTATATCTTGTTTTGATATATAACTAAACATGTAGTCTTATAGACAATTCTTGCTATCCATATATAACTAGATAATGTTGTTTTGTTATGTTATAAGGTTCTAACGAATCTTTCTTTTTCTTTTTATTATCCTATCGGATTGGACCAAATTTATAAATTAAATTCAATAAAATCAAAATTCTCGCGGGCGAATATTTAATTTACTCTTTCATTATCAATTTCAGATGTAATGTAGGGTTAGCCCACGACTCCTCAAAAAAAATGGATTGGTTCTTGCTTCGTTTCGCCATCCCACCCAATGAATCATTAAGATTTCTTTTTAATAAAATCTTAGGTATTTACAGGTTCCGTCGTTCCCATCGCTTCTCGATTAATGGTTAGGTCTGAATTCTACAACGGAGCCTCTCTAATAAGATTTAAAATAAGATTTTCTTTTTTCTTGAATCAACCTTCTCAGTTTTTATTGACTTGTGGCTCTTGATTTCTTTGTTCTAGGAATATATTCATCTATATATGGATTAATGAATATTGATGCTTTATTACACTATCTTTTTTGAGATGACCCATAGACCTTTACATATTAGAATTCTATATCATTGATATTCTTTTTCTCTCTTTCTTTCACCCCTTCATTTATCCGTATATTCTTATTGCTTTACAACTCATAATCAGATTCGTTTTTATTTCTTTTTTATGCAATATTTCAGTTGCTATAATTATATCACCAATATATCATATCTTTATTTATATTTTTGATTTTGACTAGTTCTTTAGATTCAGATAATGCGAAGCGATGAGTTGGTTATTAGTTCTTTATTAATTAATTCATACTACGAGTCGGTTTATTTTTTTGTTGAATTCTAACCACTCTAAAAAAAACCAACGAGTCGCACACTAAGCATAGCAATTATATCAATATCAAATGATTAATTGAATTTTTTTATTTTATTCAATCTTATAAAATTTCTC